TTTCTGCTTTAAGTGATAGGGGAGGATGATCAGTCAACTAGCAACTGGAGGGGGAAAGAAAGGAGTTATAGAGAGTAGGTTGTATAGATTGGGCGGGTCGGCCGTAATAGAACCAAGTAGTGATGGTGGGACCAGAACCAGAATAGCAGCACCGAATAAAGGAAGGCATCGAGTGGGGCCCTGTGCATTTCTTTCTCAATTCAAATGGGAGAGGGGGGCTTCAACTTACCTTTATAGGCAAGAAAGAGTAATATGTCAGCTTTCGTTGCTATTTAGCAGCTAAGGTGCCTTACTATGCTGCTTCACGAGGTAATTCCTTCAGTTGCACTAGTAGAGGGAATAAAAAACTTCTCTGTTGAGATGTCTCTCTTATCTTGGAACTACGGGATAGAAAAGAAAAGAGTTTCATTTGGTCAAGTGAGAGCCTACAAAATCCCCTTTTCCAACCGGCTGGCAGCTTTCAGAACCGCCAAAGCACCACGTGGCAGATGAAGTATCCACACTCTGGCTAGTCAACAATCTCAGTACATATGGCCCCCTCCCATAGTTAGACGGAACGCGTACCACAAAAGCAGAAGTCATCATTATTGTGTTATAAAAGATGAATATGAAAATGAAAGTATACGCTTGTTCACCGCAGAAACGCGCAAAAGATGAGGAAGAACTGCAAACGTTTCATGTTAAAGTACTATTCCCTTTTCTGTTATTGATTCTCCTAGCGTCAGAGAAAGAATGATCACACCAACCATTACTGCCAAAGCTACTGTTCGATTATCTCGATTGAGCTTGAGAGGGTCGAAGCTTTCTGGTTCAGTGAATGCTTCTATAACCTTGTCGTGTACCTGGTTTGGATGGATACAGGGCCAGATTTGCCTGAGGACATTGCATGGCCTGGCCTCCCTTAAGGCGTTGGCATGGTCTGCTTGCTCATTATTGGTCTTCTTCATTATAGCAATACACATCAAACATAAAGGGTTCACGCCGCCATCCACTAGTGTTGGATCGGATTTGGGCCAGACGGAACAAGCCCTTTAGAACTAGAACCATTCACTGCAGCAGCTGGATTGAAAAGCAGCCCCGGCCCCGGGGGAGCGGCGAGAAAGAGCAGAAGCAGCAGCACCGCCACCGCTGCAACAACAACAACAAAGCCGCGGATTCTTGTTCTTGCGCCGTGCAAAACAGATTGAGCTGCTGGCATCAAGGGCCCGAGATTATATGCTGCTGCAGAAGCGGAATCGAAGGGCTTGGTTGGAAGGTAAGGATAGCATGATTGGCTGGATTGTTTTAAAAATTATTTTAGTCGGGTGTCTTACTAAGGAGAATTGTATCGCGGCGCACCTCCTGATCCAGGAGATCCGGAAGCTTGGGCGGTCCAGTGGATGACTCTTCACCTCCCTGTACCTAAAGACTGAAAAAAGTGGTTTGATGGCCTATTATGGCGGACATGAAGACTTGTTTTGTCCCCGTCCAGTCTCAGTTTCCCTGACACGTTCCGGTCTGCCTCGTATCATTCAAGCGTTTCATCGAAGAATGATTATGAAACGTGATGATCGTGCAGATGTTGTTGTGCATTTGTACTTGTTTTGGTTTTCGATCTGTCGGATGATATTACTCATCCCACGGGGGATACTTTATGTCTCCTCGATCACCCGGACTGTACCTGATGCGGCAACAGCGTTTGCGTCGGTGGTCTCAGTTTTAGAACCTCTGGTTCTGCCACGGATGCTTAGGCATGTCCCCCGTTATGACTCGATACCAGTTTCACTTGGTTATCGGTTCATACCGAGTTGGTCTTATACTCCATCCATGGGCAAACGTCTTTATGGTCTCACTTCAGTGTTTGCAGCCCTACCAACAGAAGCTGCTGCTCTGCTGAGGCGTTGTGCCTCTCCAGAGCGAACTCTTTTTGAGTCTGTGAATACCCTTTCTGTCATTGGTCTTTACCATTGGACTAAGAGAACTGTGTTCCCTGGTTCAGAGGTTGGACCATCTCATGAAGGGTGGGACGCGTGCTGGCGTTGGTTGTATGAGCTATCTGCCCATACAGTTTACGTTGGTGCCCCTATACCAGGAGGCCGACTAGCGTGTTCTGTTGAGGGTGCGGAGGAGGTATATTATGTCACTTCCGATCCGACTTCGTCACACGAAGGCTCGTTCAGTGATTCTACGACTCTGTGTGATCGACTATCTTCCTGTTCGTTCCTATACTAAGTACTCCTGTTGCACGCACGTAGTTCCTCAAACAAAAGACCGAGCAAGCTGCTCTGGGATCCCTACCTGCAAGCATCGTACTTCTTTATTACTGTTTTGCTCAAAAGACCGGTTGGTTGTTTCGCCTCGGGATTGGAGATTGGTTCCACTGCTCACTCATCAATTGTTCTTGCTTCAAGCAAACCAGAAAGGCAAGCCGAAGATTGCGAAAAGGTAATGGAGCCCACTCTTAGGCTTCGAAAGATCAGTAGCCGCCTGGGGCTGGCGGAAGTTCCCGCAGGTAGTGGGGTCGGAGAATCTCTCTTACTGGGATGGATGCTTTCACTCAATGGGCAAGGAGCTTCATGTCACCTCCACGCTGATTCAGAAGGTGTTCGGTCTACCGCACCTGCCAGCCATATCTATTCCTCGATTATTTGGATTGAAGGTACGAGCGAGATAGGAAGGACAGGGTCTAGGCCGGGAACAGCGCCGCAGCGGGAACTCCCCTACCCGCCGGTCGAAGGCCATTAGTGAGTTGGGCAAAACAAAACTTACGTGAATACGTTGTCTCCAACACTGCGTAGCTTCCATCACTTTGATCGGGGGTGAGCGTCGTCGAGGGACGTTCCCCCCTACTACAAGGTCTTTTGGGGTATCTCCCACCTACTCATCATGGGACGGAATCGGAACTCCCCCGAAGGAAATGTGGGTTCGTTCCTGAACCAAGGAGGCATTCGTCAGCGTAGGAAGGCCAACCGAGCGAAGCTCTTTCTTTTTTTACCTCCTCCTTGATCTGCAGGAGGTAAAATTTCGGTTGCAGTGAATGTTTTTTTTTCGGTATAACAAGAACAGAATCACGCTCTGTAGGATTTGAACCTACGACATCGGGTTTTGGAGACCCACGTTCTACCGAACTGAACTAAGAGCGCTTTCTTACGACAGGAGATACAGCTGTAAAGAAAAGGAAGGATGATTTTTGTACCCAATCGTCAGCATGCATATAGTCTCATTCAACTACAGATTATGTCCAATTTGAATCGATCTCAATTGATCCCGCCCATAGGAGAAGTAATAGGTAGGGATGACAGGATTTGAACCCGTGACATTTTGTACCCAAAACAAACGCGCTACCAAGCTGCGCTACATCCCTTTTTTGATTGTTGTACAGTGTCATTGTAGAGATTCCCTGTCTTGTTTTCCACATCGTTATTTCCTCCATCTATATACAATTGATTTCTCTTGCCATTTCTTCTTTTTGGTCTCATAAATATATATTTATAAAATAATCTTTATTTATTTATATAAATATATATACTAAAAATATACTCATCATCATCCCGCCGCTCCTACCAACGATAATAGAAGTTTCGAGGGTTTCCCGATAGAAATATTTGCATGCGAGAGAGATCCCAATTCCGTGTATCCGGTTAAGCAAGCCCTGCCGCCAGCTTCCACCCATTCAAGAAGGTCCTGATCCGAGTGTTTAATAATTACTGCATGCGTTATATATACAGGGAGAGAGGGGAGTAATCCGACCCAGCTACGTTTGCTCCCATTCCAAGGCTCCGATGATTGGGCTAATCGATTACTCTCCTATGCCTGTATCGATGGGATACGAAGCAGAACTGGACGGAGGGGATGGAACTGCCGATCCTGGAAATGACAAGGGCTTGGGGAAAGATGCTATGCTTGAGTAACCGGAAATTGTTGGTGACGAAGAAAAGAATAGGTAGCTTGCAAGCATAGGAATTGATAACCGAATTCTTTCATTCCCCCCAGCCGATGTGCTAGATCAGATTCTTCTACTCCTGCTGATGCCCCAACCAACTCCATTTCCTTTGCTTCCGAGGGTTAGGTTGGTCGAGCGAGCCCTCACTCGGTTCTTCATTGTTTATAAGCATTTATTCAAACTTCGACATTTGAACCTACGCGCCTACTCCTATCCCTCTAGGTGCGATATAGGCTAAAGATCTGGTCTGAGGATTATCGATCTTTTGGGGGAAGTACCACTGAAGAGTTTTTACTTTTTGTGCGAATAACTCGATGAAACTGGGTCCTTTTGGCCTCAGGCTGTTGATTATGGCCCATAAACCCGTGTTTTAGGAGAACCTATCCTTTCCTCACACTTTCCTTGATGCCGGCAGGGATGAAGAAGATTTTGGGGAGGAGGGTGGAGGGCAGGCTTTGGGTCTTCTTAGTATGAGTGACGAGTGGTCTTGGTACGCAAGGGAAGAGCGATGGTTTCAACATGCTATGCTAAGAAGTGGTTTTATGTTGACTAGGATGGAACATACGGGTTATCTCTCATTGGAAGAGATTATAAACGTCTATTATTTGGGCAAGACGGCAGCAGGTCTGGGGTGCTCAAGAAGAGGGTCGTGGTGGAAAATTACATTAAGGGTAGGCTGGAGGCTGCAAGGTTCTCCCATTCTCAGGTCCTTCACACAACTATTTGTCATCATAGGCCGACCCCGATGAATCTTTTCAAAATTGTGGCATTTCACCCAACAACGCTAGTGACACGGGGCCACATCCTCGCTAGTCAAATACCTGTCTTTTCTATTTTTTTTTTTAAGTAAGCGCGGTAAAACGACCACTTATGCATATATATATAAATAAATAAATAAATAAATAAATAAATATAAAGCTCTAGGATTGCGTAGGATTCTTTGGCTACCGCAGCGGCGGTCAAAGTCAAAGACCCAACCAACCCTAGCCGCCGCCTTAAGAGAGGCCGACACCTCCAGTGTGGCTTGAAAGAAAGCAAGCCACCTTGTTTTTGGCAATGAATGGAATCAATAGATCGGCGGCACAGTAGAGTGATTCTGACTGAAACTCCTGCTTGATCTGTTTTGAGGCCCCCAGCTCTAGGCTAGGTATAGGCCTATCTAGAAGTGGGTTGGAGGAGAAAGGGGAGTGGAGGCGGGCCTCCGTTCGCATCTCTGTTCCAAACTATCAAATAACGACTTTTCCTCGTTCCCATTACTCCACGGCCCATCTGCCTTTTCCATTTTCAACCCCGGCAACTTATGAGTGAGGCTTTCGGGGCTACCTACTTTAGGGCTAATGTATAATATAAAGGCGAACAGAGGCGGACTTGGAGCCAGCCGATGTGGTGATTTCTGGTTTTAATTAAAAAAAATCTCGTGCTATGGGCTCTATCCCGTTGCAAGTCAGGATCGGTGACTACACAAGCTTAGTGAACTTTTTCGTGATCAATGCACCGGTTCAGTACAACGCCCTCCTCGGTCGAGATTGGATTCATACCAATCTGTGTGTTCCCTCTAGCCTCCACCAATGCATAATGTTGTGGCACAACGAAAAAGTGAAGGTTATTGAGGCGGACCCCAGGCCGTTCCAGTACGATTCCCACGCAGCTGAAATCTTCGCCGACGCATACTATTATGCCGACGGCGACACATACGCAAGTAATGATGCCACAGGTTGTTCGGCCATTCAGGCTGATCAATATGACTCGGGGGGCAAATGAGGCTACGTCAACAAGTGGCTCCTCGAGTGGCAAAGCGAGGGGATCATGATTGTTAAAGAAAGAGAAAAAGAATGGCAGGCCGACCTGGCCGCCGACCGAGAGGCTCCCGGTTCCTCTTACGACCGGAAGCCAGAGTTAACAACGGAAGGTCTTGGGCCCATGCGCAATTGGACAATCTCCAGGCCTTGGTATCAATTCGGAATGTACGAACAGAGCATTGACCGATCCTACTATGAATGCGTTAGTTAAAAGTTAGGATATTCGGATCGGTAGCTCAACACAGAAGGTTATTTGGGTGACAATCCATAGGTCAAGGCTCGGCGAAATCTTTGCCGAACTAGGGAAGTCCCTCTAAGGGCGAGGGATTTTGTTCAGGAGGGGTTCATCGACTGAAGCGCATAAATGACCGGGGCGGCAGCCCCCCTCCTATTAATGGTTTGTACATAATCAAACTATTTTTTACCATAGCAAAGTTCATAGAGCAATCACGAAAATTAGCATTAAAATGAAAGAAGATGAAAACAGGCCCTAAGACGATCTGGCCTGAGCATACTTGAAAAATGGAAAAGAAAGTCTCTAGTCAGCAATATTGAAAGCATTACAGTTCTTTCTTAGCAAAAACGGAGATCAATTTATCAGAGAAGACGCGCCAGATCTGCTAGCTCATCCCGGGCTGCCTTGGCCACCCCTTCCTGCATCTTCGCCAGTTGGGCCTGAGCCTTTAAGTTATTCGCCCCAGCGTTGACATTGATGAAGGCCTCTCGGGTCCTATCGGCAAGATTGGCCAAGGATGCCTCTAGTTCTGCGCATAGCTTCCTTGCCGCCTCCAATTCCTTCTCGGTCTTCTTCATCTCTTCTCTCAGTTCTTTCACACGGGCTCTCTCTGCTATCAATGGCTCAGACTCCCGTTGGATAGCTCGTGCGGTCGCTTCGTGTTGAGAGATGCTGTTGACCAGGGTGGGGATGTTCCGTAGTCGCAGAACCAAGGGGTGGTCGGTGCTGGAAAGCAGGGGATGTTCGCTCAGCTCGGTAACAAGCTCACCGATCTTAGGCAGGTGATCTTTAGTTTTCTTGTTTTCTTGTTTTTAGTGCAGTCCTTCTGTGTGTAGAACATTGGATTGGCTCCAATGGGTGCACCTCACTGTTCCCAGTTAAGTTGGAACAAAAGTAACCAACATTCATTGGTGGGGAGCTGACTGAGGTCTCCCTTCTTCGTGTAAATTTATACAGAAAAGAGGTGTAGTGTGAATCCTCGCTTTGCCTTACGCTGAACTCTAACGAGTTCCCCTCCTATAAGTGTGAGCTCTTTCTGGCATGACACTGCTGTATAGAAGACCGGCTTTTTTGTTTATTTCGCTCTATAGGCATATTTATTTGGGCGTCCTTTGCCTCGATGTTTTTACGTTCCGTCCCACGAGACACTTTCGGTGCTAAACTAGCGTTCCGTTCCACGATCTCATTTCGGTATCTGGATGGTCTCCCACCAAGTCTGCAAGGACTGCAGGTTCGCAGCTCCCGTTGCCTTACCCTGGCACTCACTAGTGCCACACTATCCAACACCCTGTTGTGACAGGGTAAACACCCTTACGAATGTATGCCTGAGGGGAACTTCTCATTACTCACAGCGTCAGTTGGGATTCACTTCCTTACTGACACAAGAGATGTCGTCATCTCTAGAGTAACCTCTACTTGGAGACCTCAATGCGCGAATAGTGACCGGCTATTGGGATCATCATTTCCGGGGAGCGCTACTTTACCTACTTTGTGCTCCCGACTGCTCTCCTGGGAGCCTTTTTTTCCCCTATAGAGGGACAGATTTAGTAGGGTACTTTTTTGCCTAAAGAGGGACATATTTAGTAGTTAACTTTTTCATATTTCCTACTTGTCGTGCACAGAGTTTTGTTCACCCCTTTACCCAACCGACCCGAAGAAGCCTTTTTTTCCCCTATAGAGGGACAGATTTGTTAGGTTACTTTTTTGCCGCCCCCAAAGCATTCATTCCTTTCACTGACGTTTACCCGACCGAGCTTAACCGAAAGGCTATCTTGATAGAAGAGCTCCAATAGCCGCCCACTTCTTCCTCACCCTTGGAACCGACCAAGGGGCTTAGCCGACCGAGGTCCTATCCTTCCCTGTAATGAGACGAAGGAAGCGAAGCGGGCTGCTTGTCTTGCCTCGAGCCCATAGGGACAGGTACTGCTCTGGACTAGGATGGTGCTGCTCTGCTTAAAACTAGGCTAGGAAATGGGCCTAACTCCATTCGCTGATGAACCCTTAACCTCTGGCGGTATGCTTGGTGACGTGTGCCGTCTACTCTGCTTGAGTGCATACACTAGGGCTATCAAACTGAGCAGCTTCTCCTGTCCACTATGGCTGAAGTCAAAACTAGACTTTGTCTTGCACACTGACTTCAATCGTATAGAGATTTTCCACTGTCTGTGTCGATACCAGAAACTATGACAGAAATCTACACCGCTAACGAAGGGTAAGTGATTGCCTACTTTCTATGTCTGGAGACGCTTACTGCACTGCTTCTTCTGTCAAGGCAGGCAGGCGGTTATCAGGATGTAGTCAAGGAGGTAGAGCCAGCAATAAAGCTAGCAAAGTCTACCGCGAGCGAGTAGCCTTTGCCAAAGAAGCGCTAAGAGCTTACTTCTTTCTTGCCTTGTCAAAGTTAGGGGATGTCAGGAGTGAGGGAGTGAAATGGAAGTTTCACAGTGATAAGTGTAACGGTAAAAGATCCCTAGTCTGATAGCTTCAGTTAGTAGTTTAAAAGCTATGTTTTGAGTATGAGTTCCTCTTTTGACACAATAATAAGCAGTTAAGTTACCGTGTCCAGTATCGACAATGCAGTCTACAGATGCGGGCACAGAGTCGGCTTAGTAACAGATTCATTCAAAGAGGTTAGTTACCCGTCTTCGATTTACAGATTCGGTTTAGTGAGAATAGCTCTAGTCTGAGAGCTTAAGCTATGAGTTGAAAAGTTAAGTATGGGCGGGGACTTCCTCTTTTCTTTAACCACAATAGGGTTCAAGCCTAGCGCGCAGAAAACAGAGAAGAAGCAGGAGCCGAGCAGTCCACCGATTCGGCTTAGGGCTAATAGCCCTAAAAGAAGCAGTCAACGGTAGCCGACACCGGTTTAGTTACCATAGCCCTAGTCTTTTAGCGGACTCAAGGTGACTTCTAACCAGGAGTTCCTCAGAGCACACAATAAAGAGTGCCGTTGGCGACTCTGGTTTCGGGTTAATCTCAATAGTCTGATAGCGTATGTCAGGTAGTTACAAGTGAGATAGATGTGTAACTAACCTCTAAAACTAAGCCAAGGCCCGCCGATTGAAGGGAGGTAACCGGTTAGCGAACGGTGTCGGTAGGCGAAAGAGTGCCTTTGTCGGCTCCTCGATAAGCGCTGGTTAAAGGGCTAAGCTCAATTCCCGAGAAAAGCAAGCGCTATAGAAAGAATAGCTTTGAAGCCACGTTTAGAATGGGATTCCAACTCAGCACCTTTTGAGAAGAATTGCTCTTTGGAGAGCACAGTACGATGAAAGTTGTAAGCTGTAGGAACGAGATTCTTAATGTTCATAGACACTATGATAAAAATTGTGGAAATTCACTCTTTTATTCTGAGTGCGCAGAATGGTGCTTTGCGGCTACTATGGGTCTTCAAAAGGAACCAGGAACGGGGCAAAGACATCCTAAGAAGTCTGCCTATGGACTCTACCTCGAGCGACCTTCCCTTATTTAGAACAATAGAAAGACAAGGACGACGAATGGCAAGAATGTTCACCTATGGCATTAAGATCTCAATACGAGAAAAAGACCAAAACCTCACTGCAGTGGCTTGTAGACTTGCTGCCGAAAGCTCTTTCTTGCACTCAAGGGCGGTTGGGTTAAGATTAAGAGTTATTCCAAATATCCTTGGATTTGGAAATGAGAAACTACAGCCCTTGCTCCAAGATCTTAGTTTGCTTTCGCCAGATACCTCTTTATCTTAACGAAAAAGAGCTTTTTTTGTCGGGTCAGGTCCCCACCCATACCTATACCCCTATGAATCTTTTGTATCGAACGAAAGCCTCATATCCCCTAGCGGAAGCCTTATCCCGTGGAGTCGGCTCTTCCATAAAAAGCAGAGTAGACAGTACACGTAATGGTCCGCCAGGAGCAAAGAATAGCTCAGCGACCGGATATGATGAGAATACCAACCCTCTCCCTTTGTCATTTACTGAAGCAGGAATAGAAAGGAATAGCCCTGCCCACCTTATGAAAGAAGCCTCACCGTCAGTCTTTGCTCTCTCTGGATCAGTAAGTCAGTCCCAGTAGTGGAGTAGTCCCACCCAGTAATAGCATAGTTCCAGTAGTGGGTCATCCATCGTAGTAAAGGAAAGGTGCGCAAATGCTTTTCAGCAGAAATAGAAGACCGTGAAAGCACTTGCTCGGTCCGGGTACCCTTTCCCCGATCGCTTCGATACGACAGCAAGGTAAGGGTTCTTTGCTCGATATGATTCACCCGGTACCTGGTATTGGTAGTAGCATCAGTCTCTTTCCCTTCCCTTCCCTCTGTATGAGTTGAGAGGCTGAGGAGAAGTCTACTAAATAGGGCTACTCTACCTGACGATTGTTGTCTTCATTCAATAATGCTTTGTTGGTCACCGCTGTGAGAAAAAGCTTAGCACACTAAGAGTAGACAGCATATGAGACGGAATGGTTCAAGCTCATCGAACTACCACACCAGGGTTCCAAACCTCCCCTGGTCCCTCAACTTCATCATTTGAATCCCCGGGATCAAGAACAACTCTTGAACATCCGAAGGTGGAACCAGGGCGAAGGGGAGAGATGAAGTCTATCGTAGCAATCTTAAAGGCGGTAAGTTCAGAATACGTGGTTTCCATCTGCCCACAGGAGTTGGGCGGAGACCAAATGGTGGGGATTGCTATCTTGCCCTTTCACTTTCTATTATTTTACGAATAGGTAGGCGTACGAACGGGACAGTCCGATCAATATCTTCTTAGCCTAGTTCGGTTTAGTGCCCCCTGTCGGTTTGAATTTTATGTATAAAATGATTGAAGCCCCTCTCTTGTTGGCCGAAAGACTGCTCAAATACCTGTTTCATTGGCATCAAGGGCCTCAGCCTAAGCCTCGTAACCAAGAGCACTCGCTTCATCAGCGGCCTACTAATAAAGGAAAAAGCATGGAGTTTCGCACAAGGTTCAGACCTCCCAGCCCCCAGCTTTTCGAAGAGGGCTTTTGGTAGAGAACGGATACAATCTCTGAACCGGACGATCCACTTGTCCTTCTTTTTTGTCTATCGACAGAAGAAATTGTTTATCGTGCCAGCTATAGTAACTTCTTTCTTCTTTCGTTCTCACTTGGATATCGATCTAGTAGAGTAAGCAGGAGTTTTCTAGGGTTCATGTGATCGTTGCCACGGGGTAAGCTTACCCCGCTCGAAACACTACAAGGACGTCTCCTTCTGGCGAGAAAGAATGTCCTTCCAAAAAGCTGAGTGCTTGCAAACGCCTCAGGTGCATCACAACATGCAGGCATGCCACTCTCGAATGCGCCGTTATGTCCCTACTAGTTCACTGACGGACTATACTTCTCGAGTGATTTCAGGCAAGGGTAACGGTCAAAGAGTGGTATACTTACTAACTTGCTTGTTCGGCGCGAGTGCCTAAAAAAGACGTTCTTCCCCTCTGAAAAGAGTTTCTCTGGTACGGTTTTTCAAAGCGGGCTAAGTTGGAAATTTAGATCTTGCCCCAAAGCATCGCACACAGCACTCTTATTAATTGCCGATTTACTATTTTTAGGGGTTGCCCGAAAGGAGACCGGAAGGCTTACATCAGAGCTAGCTTTTCGAGCCAACCTATCCCGTGGACTTTCTTATCCGAAAGCCTCTCTTCTCTTTGTTGAATTGATCTCTCGACTGTTCCTCGTGACGAAAGATCCTGGCCTACCCCTCCGTCAGTAGCCGTTGTTTAATCGGCACCCGGGACTTCTGAATCGGTCCCTGAACCAAGAGCCCACACTTCTTTTGTTCATCGCACTCGCCTTGCTCATTGCAAGGGGAGATCCTTTCCTGTCCCCATCGGCTTGTCCCGTCGGTAGGAAAAAGATTATTCATTAATATCGGTTCAGCAATGCCTCGATGGTGAATCAATTCAACTATTTCTCGCAAGCTTTCCGGTCTTGAATTCAGGGTAGTTAGCTGCCGGTTCCAAGTTAGCTTCACAGGCTTGCCCATGGCGCACTTGAGTTCAATCAAGATGATGCTTCTTCTGAGCAGGGGTCCTCCCCGGATTCCCTTCCCGAACTCTCGCCAAACCCAGTAGTTTACGAATTATCGGCTTCCGAACCAGTAACAGCAGCCTCATCAACTGCAGTTTTCAACTCTCCGGCAGCCATTTCTAGAGATGCCTTTGTAGGGTAGGGGCCAGATCTAGATCAAGAACAGCATTAGTTTATAGGGCCTCACCGCCAAAAGGTATGGGGAACGTTTGGCTCTCGTTAGACATCCCGAGAAGGCCTTTGCGGATGCCTCATACCCACATGCAACAATGGTGGTACGCGCTCTGCTCTGCCCTATTCCCAAGCTGTGCATGTTTCAATCAACACCTTCTTGTACAGTGGCAACTGCCCTATTCTTTGAGATAAAATGTGTCTGGTTATGATTTTGGGCATCTAACTAAGCTGAATAGGAGAAAGTGAGATGTTGTTTATGAGCAGGCTTCATGAGCAGTTGCTAGTGCATAATTAGAGTAAGATTCATCTTCTCCAGGTTTTCTCCTTTAACCCTTATTAGCAGCAAATTCAGCATCAAAATCCAAAATAGAAGTCTGACCAGATTCATCCGAATTCTATGACAGAATTGAATGCAGTGCTGGCTGGGCTGGACATGTGACATCAATATCTGGGGGACTTCTATCACCAACGTGATACTAACCGGCAGAATCCTTCGCGGCTCGTGCCCGGCCCCTAAGTTTGGTGGGGCCTCATCGTGTGTTGGCTGCTCGCGTACACGCTTCGCTCGGTGTCACATGATCGCTATTTCCGGTTTCTTTGTTCAAAAACGAATTCCCCTCTCTTTCGGTCAAAGCGCCTATACTATACGTACGAATTTCCTTCATCGGCCACTGGGCGGGCGAGTCTTAAGAATGTGACAGATGTGATGTCAAGCCAGTAGGCGGATTCAATCCAAACCTGATAGGAAGCCCCTTTGCTGCCAAAGTTGCCTCGACTCCACTGCACCAAGCACCCCATTAAAGGAAAAGTGTCATGCACAGCTGCTCTATCTAGCTGTTGGTCTTTCCCCATAAGAATTGTCGGACGACTCCGTGCTCTCACTCATTTATGGAGGGTACAATAGGTTGGAAAACTGCCTATAAAGGTACCCTGTAGTGGATCCGTCTATCTGACCTCGCCCTATGATATGGCTTTCACCAGCCGCGGTTTGATAAAGCTCCCACTGACAAGCAGTCTTCTTTTGCCCACACCCTATGCTATGTCACTGAAGCCCACCGACCAAAATGTACTCCCATTCTCGCACTAGCAATATCAGATTGGCCCAAAAAATGACCAAAATAGCTTCGTAAGAGAGCAGTTCTTCATTCACAGAATCAGTATTCGTGTAGGGTCCACCCCTTACGGATTGCGCATGGGCCGCAGAATGCTCGCTGAGGGCAGGCCCTCTTCCCGGTTAGAACAACCTGGTCATCCTATAACGTAGGCCCACACATCTCTGGAGAGAGAAAGGGGACGGAGACTCTGACTATGGGATAGTACAACCCATATCATCCTTTCCGGTGCAGGGGAATGCCTTCCTTCACGCCTGGGCATCTAATGCAACCCCCGAGGAACTGGAAAAAGCCCACCAGATTTAGGGAATGTATTCGTGTCGGAGCTCGCAAAAACGGCTTAGAAGCTCCAAGCAAATCTCCATCACCGTATCACGGTTCACACATTCACCTAAAATCGTTGGGAAAGTCTCTTTCAACCCCTTCTTCGTGAGAGAGGGTATAAGCCACGAAAAACGATCACCGAGAGTGCTTGCTTAAATGTATAGGTGTGGCTATTGGTCAACAAGACAAGCAGGCATCATAATTCCCATCGCAATTCTCCGCGTTCGTAGCGGAGGTCCATGGCACTAGACCGGTCAAGGGGTGCGAATCAGAGGGATCGAAGAAAAGGCGTCTTCCATTTACATTTAGCCTTTCTTCAGGGAGGCCCCTAGGCGGTTCACTTTGAGTAGTGTATGCGCAAGGATTTGGAGTTCATGGTGATGCTTCTTCTTCTTGAAATTCGAAATACAGGGGCCCGCCTATCTCATATTTTGTTCCGTCCTCCCTTTGATTGATAAGAGGACGTTTCCGTACCCCATGACCTGACTCAAGAAAGAAGACTAGCTGAGATCGATCGCCCATGACCTGTCTAGAGGATATCGACCGTGAAAAGAGATCCGTTTTTTGGCTTTCACTCAATGATAGCTTTCCTTGTCATGTAATAGGTGATCTATCAGTAAGTAATAAATAAAAAGATGATCTACCACGTAGTGAGGTGGCACTCAATCCATATCTATAGCACTACTTTGCCTGCTTTACTCAATCCATATCTATCGACCAAGTAATAACGTATAATATACAAGTTGAGGATATCTCAGTATTGAGTCCACTTCCTAAATAGATCAGTAGCCCGCCTTCCTAGTAATAACATAACAAAGATTCTAGACCCATTATTATCGTATAATAGAGATAGAGAATTCTATCTATTCTATATCTCAGCGCAGCGGCCTTCTCCCTTGACTCTGAATGTAGTTAAGTTATGCTTGATCGAGGCCGTAGCGCCTTTTTTAGAGAGTGTCCGTATCCGTGAGGCGCTTCCGCAGGCGCCCGAAGTCCATGTCTCAAGCTCAAGAGGTGCTTCCGCGGGCACCTGTTCCAGTTAACGCGGCTCCGGAGGCGCTTCCGCTGGCGCCACTGGAGGACTATGAGGTAGAGATTGTTCCGCTCCCGCAGATTGGGGGGGAAACCCTATCGCAAATCCAATTGCGGGAGATCTGTCGATACAAAGGAAAAGTCCTTCCTCCGGCAGAATTATTCTTCAAGAGAGCTTCCTCCATCTTTGAAGCAAAACAACGGGTACTATTCAGGAGGAGCTTGATCCAGGTGGAGGCTGGCGGGGTGCTGCTAAGACTAAGAGAGGCGGCTAGTTTTCAGTTACTTCGTTAAGAAGGATCTACGACAATCTTGAGAGCGCGGGCCACGATAGCCCCTACTTCCGCTCTTTTGTTGAGAAGCGGAATTTTTTATACCCTTGCGCTGGGAGAGATCTCTCAAAAACTGCAAAAGCAGGATCAACTTATGCATCAACTTCATCAGCTGAATCAAGAGCAAGAGAGGCAGAAGCTATAACTGCTCGGCGATACCGAGGCTAATAAAAAGAAAGCTAGACCTCCCTTCGCCTCTGGTCTCACCACCGCATCCTGAACCCTCTGCGTTGGCCCTATGATCACTCACTGCTAGCGCTCCTAGTGCAGATTATTTATTGCACTTCCTCTCTTGTCTCGAAAGCAGTCTCCTCTTATTTATTTGTAGGATCGATCTCTTGAGTTGGCTTAATTTTGATTGTTTATTGGCCTTGAACCCATCTCTGCGTCCCTGGGGAATACATATTTAATCTTTGACGTCGTCTCTCTTTCACAAATAAATCCTTGTTTTTAGTCTTCCTCCGGATTAGTGCTGCAGTGAGGGAGATTAGAGGAAAAGGGAGATTTGCTTTGACCTTACGAGTTACTTTTGGAGATTAGAGAAGTAGGAAATCAAGAAAGCTACTAGCTTGCTGGCTGTTGAAGCCTTTATTTAAGTAAGTTCTTTGAAGCAGCTCGCATTTAAGTGCTTTTATTTGAAGCCCGGCTTTTCATATTTTTGTGCGGTTGTTGCTTTATCGTATAGTATATAATGAAGCTTGAACTTATAAGCTGTCTCTAATGCTCTTCTCTTCTAGTGAGATAACAGAGTAGTTTCCGCCCTAAGGTGCCTTACTAGGCCGGTCACCGGGGATGAAGTCAACTTGCTACTGAGTTGAGCAGAAATAGCTTTCCGTTCTTATTTAAGCATTCAAGCAAGATTCATAAGCAGCTTTTCTTTGATTTGAACTTAACTTAACACTAGCAGCAAGCCGGAAGAACGGTTGACAGGGGAGAATAAGTTGAAAAATGATGCATTTTGATTCAAGTGAAAGCAATTAATTATATATAGAATATAGGTAGTAATCGTCCGGTATAACCTTCAAAAGAGAAACTACAGGACGAGGGAAAGAGACAGACCTGATGATAATACACAAGGAGAGTCCTATAGATAGGGGAAAGAGAAGCACTAAGATGAGAAGATATAACTCCCCTTACATCATCCTCCTGTTGGAACTAAAAGAAGATAAGAAAGAAGGGACTTGAAGCTTACAGTCCTTACTCAACTACAAGTACATAGAGAGCAGCTGCTATTATACTATGCATTGACGCTGCAGATGTTAGATTGCAGTTGGCATTAGGAGATAGAGAGCAAAAGGAATGAATGTACTTAGCAATCACAAACAAGAAAGCGGTTATTATGCAACTAAGAGCACAGGAAGGAAATAAAGCTACATCTACAAAGAAAGAGATGGCTGCATCTAAGGGCTTCTTATTGGGTCTTCTTAGAAAGCCATAGGGAGAGACCGGACAATCTGATGATATACACTTGTGATGTCAGAGAATAGTCCGGAAGAGGAGAGGCAGCTGATTCTTCTCCAATTTGCTGTTGGATTCTAATGGGATTAAGGATTCAAATTGGAATTCGAAAGAGCGTAGAGAGATGGTCGAGCAATCAGCGGGCAGAGGTAGCCGACAGCAGCAATCGACCATCTTGAGCAGCAAGAGAAAGAAGGACCAACGACGATCGTCGGATCGGAGGAGAAGCAGGAGGAGGAGCTAATTCGGACGGAATCGAATGATTACGAGATACACAATGAGACAAAGCCTACAGGGGAGAGCACTTAGACAATTCACTTTGAGTACAGGGAAGTCCGCTGGGAGGAATTCCTCAGGGCGTATTACGGTTTTTCACCGAGGGACTGGATCAGCTATTCTTGCAGCTTTTCTTGCTTTGGCGGGAGCAGCATGGTCTTTGGATTTGCCTGACGTTCTTTGTTTCAACCTATTTTGTGCTATATATTGGTTGTTCATTTATCTATCTATCTATATAGAGATTAGGTGGGGGGTATATGAAAGAACGAAAGAATGGATTAAGAAGACATGGCTTTTCCGAAAGATGAAAAAAGCTTTCACGCTAGAAAGACAAGCTATCGTATTTATTTTACAAAATGGTTTCCTGATAACTAGTTTTGGAATTTTTATTTTAAGTTATCAACTTATGTTTCCAGAAATCGAAAAGGGGAATTTAGTGAATCCCTTACAGGTTATCGCGCAGCTTTCCTGTTTCTTATTTAACTTTAAGTACCCCTTAAACCCAGTAAGGGTAAGACACCTTCTTCTTCTGTGTTTTTTTCTCAGCCTTCTAAGTAGTCTTCACCTGCAAGGGATAGATTGGGAAATCCTTTCTTTAGTTCTTTTTTTCTTTCTTATTCTAATCTACTTCCTTTAGATTATGCCCATTTAATCATCTTTTGTGGATACTTCCTTGATCAAGGGCTAGCTAAGTGGGGGTTTTACCTGGCTTTTCAGCAAGTCGGCCACTATGCGCTCTCATTATTTTTGGAAAAAGAACAGTCAAGTTCGACCCCTAAGAAACGTTGTTTGTCCTTTATTTTGCTGCTCATTATTCAATTAATCTATGGATTATTCTACTATGAAGATTTATATTTAATGGAGCCCCTGAAGCTAGCCGCCCTGTTGTCGGGGGCCTGCATCATCTTTATAAGCTTATCAAGGCGCACGAAGTGGGCATTTCTAATTGCATTCTTATTAAAATTCATAATAAGTATATTCATAGGAATAAAGTAAGCACCTAGTGACAAAACCACCATATTGGGAATCCCCGACGGAATATTCATCTTCGTTTTTCTGCATTTATGGCTTTTTTTGGGCTTGTTCTTTTTCAAAGATAGCCTACCCAGAAGAAAGCAACCCTTAGTACCTCTATTTTTCAGCGGTCTTTTTTTATTTCTAGGCAATTTTCCCGAGCTTGCTTGGCTTGAAAGGTGGATTGAAGGGATAGACCTTGTTCTGTTAATTTTAGGTGTTTTTTCTTTAGTTGAGGATGAGAAGTCGTATCAAAGAAGAATGACTACAATCACTAAGACTAACTCACGAAAGAAAAACAGAACTAAATGAATTCCTTTTACAACAAACGAGAAACCTAACATGAACAACTACTTCCACGACTATTCTTAAGTTAAGTAGTTTTGGCTCGATTCTTAATTGAAATATTTGGGATCGACTGTAGTCGTCAAAGGCGAGGCCCGCCCCAGAAATGCGGGCGGGGAAAGGAGAGTGGGTAAGCGGGCTCCTTTCGTTTGTTTCGGAGATGAGATTGCATTGGATAGGACAGCTTTTTAGTTCTTACCCTCTTTTGACTGCTTGGTTAGAGTACTTACCGGTAGTCCTTTTTATAGTGAAAGTGTTTTCATAAGTAGCAAAAAAGGGATCCATTTACAAAAGTAATAAGGGGCCAGCAAACGGCGAGATAGACAGAAAGCTTAGGATAGAAGAAGCGAATATTGTTGGTTCTAGGTAAATCAAAAGCAGGTTATAGAGCGATATAAGGTCTTCTCCTCCAATCGAAGTGATAAAGCCAGTGACTTGTCAAGTAAGTAAAATCTATCCTGTTCGTTTCAAGCCTAATGAAAGAGAAAGCAACCAAGGAAAGCCTCGCTTTATCTCACCTGTTAGAAGCGAAACAGGAAGGTTTCTTAAGGGAAGGAAGAAGGCACGCAAGTTCCATCGTAGGATCAGTTAAATAAATTAGCCAAGGGCTAGTTCTCGGGTTAATACAAAGGCATAGTAGGGAGTCCCCAGTGGATTGCATAGGCTTACTTACTCGGTAATTTATCATCCTTCCATAAGATATAGTTAGTTATCCTATTAGGAGAACGACTTAATAATAAGACTAACATATATAACGTGACTAGGTAGGAGCTGCACTGTTTGGCTTTTATGGTTGGGAAGACTTCGCAACAGGTCCTACGTAGATGCCCGGCAGCTTCAACAATTCTTTGAAAGGCTCTACTTATACGGCTGCCTTCTAGCATCGAGTTCACTCATCCATGCCCACCCGACCGATTGGCTTGAAGCTTTCATCTCCTGATGTCAGAAAAGGTGTTCTATCGCATTCTTTTAGATATCCACGTGTGATACCTTCATTTAAGCAGCTTCTCAGCTAAGGGCTTTGGGAGGCCGGGAAGGAAGGAACAGCAGGGCATAATATACAACTATAAGGAAGGGTAAGAAGGTGGCTGCATCCAACATGGCGACTTATTCTTGCCTCTTCTCCCGTTGGCAGGGCCAGTCTCCAGTCCCTGCCTGCTGTCCTAGTTGGCCCCGACTGCGCTCATCTTCGACGTCTCCCCTTATTATTTAATTTTAGTATAGGTCCGTGCCGAGGTTCAGTCGCACTATCTCTGGTTCTTGGTAATGCCATCTGTCCTTTTGCGCCTCATACGCCGGCTCCAATAATTGCTTGTCTAAAGACTAGATGCTGGGGCACGCCTTAAAGTAAAGTGCTCCCCCACAGGTCCACCGTCGTCAACTATCGATGACCTGCCTGAAGTGCTCTTCCAGCGCCTCATAGTCTTTACATAGTCTTTTTCGTACACCTGTAGAGCTGCTCATCAAGAAACGTCTCCCAAGTCGTGTTCCAACCAGATGACTCCATCTCTCTCTTGGACTGTGTCCCGAATCCTCAGAATCGGTGTCTGATGGTCTTCATCTCCGCTCGAATCTTAACTTGACGTCTCGGCTTCCTCCTTCGATCCGTCTTGCAAGTGCTGGGTAACCCTAGGCCGGATCTCTACTTCATCGACTGTGTGCTTGCCGCCCAATCCTTCCCAACTCTGGCCGCCTGTAGCTAATGTTTTCCCAGTAGCGTCTCGTAAGCACCTTCATGCTGAGCCGTCAGAGCACAAAAGTGGATGTTAAACTAAAGGTGCCTCAATGGGTACCTTCTGCCTCAAACACTTCTCCAGCGGCTTCACTGGTCTGCCATTCTCAGTGTCTAGAACTAGAAACTATAGTCAGAACATCGGCTTACCTTACCAATCGCCTACCATGTCTCCTTTGTAAGGTCTCTCTGGACCCTCCGTCCACCATCGTCCTCTATAAAGTAAAGTGTTTCATCTATCTGAATCCTCACTTGCACCTCCTTGTCAGGCCTAGCTAGGCAAACCGGTGCGCCTTCTAAGTATATATAAGTAAGGGCGAGGGGGCCGCTTTCTTCTAGGGTCGACTCCCCGGTTAGCTTCTTTGCTCTCTGGCCAGCAGTCGCTCCTGTTCTTCCCTTCGGCATCTTGTCCTGGGCGGATTGTACTTCGCCCTCGACAAATGGTCGGCGTCTTCTACAGGGGGTGGCTGAGCCATCCTTTGATTCTCTCTTTTAGTAGCCCCTCCACAGAAACATTCATCGTCGCCTTCATTTCTGTAGGATTCTCTCGGCGACTTCCAACGCTTTCGCCTCTTGGGCGATTTGCTATCGGTGTCGCAGCTTCTTCTTCTCTTCTCCTTTCTTTCATTCTTTCTTTAGAATTTCTATTGAATCTAAATTCTAAGAAGACCAGTCTTGCCATTGCTTATTCGGTGTTCCAGGAGCTCTCTACTGCACATCGAGACAATCGGCCTACCCAGGAGTTTTACACAATAATGAGGACCATTGGCACCAGCTCTCCTCCATGGCTGAGGAGTTTTTTTCTATATATTTTTCCGGTGGCTGCGCTAAGAAGCAGCAGAAGGCCCGAGATCAGCAACGTCTATTTCAGTTCTTCATGCACTTTCGCCTAGAGTTTGAGTCCATCAGAGGCCAGCTCCTGCACAAATCTCTTCTGCCTACTCTAGATGTTGCACTCTCAGAGCTTATAGCTTAAGAGATTCGTCTGCGAGCGTTTTGATTCAAGGCTCCTCCCGTTCTGCTAAGCCAGCTACTGTGCTTGCTGCTTCTGGCTCCCGATCTTCTACCTCTGGGTCCTTTGCTTCTCGTGATTCTTCTAGCCGTCATGCATTCGGCCTGGGTGCCGCTATTGTCATGCCTGGGGCCATATGCTCAAGGACTATGCCAAGAAGAAGCAAGCTGATCTCCGCAGGCAACAATCCGCCTCTGCAGCAGCAGCTACTCCTTCTGCTGGGTCTAATACTATTGAGATGTTCGATGATGTCGCAGCCACCCCCGCAGTTCTTCCTTCAGCACATGGGCCTCAGTGTCTTTGGCACAGCTTATGCAGATCCTAAAGGTCTCCCAGCTTGGAGGCTCCACTCCATAGACTAGACATGCCACCACAGCCACCACTGCGCTGTCTACCTCGGCTGACCGCACAGGTATTTCTGGGCCCTCCTGGATCCTTGACTCCGGTGCCTCTATTCATGCCTCATGTTCACCCTTGCAGAAGTCACTTCAGATATTTACTGCATATGGATCTCCACTCTCTGTGTCTCACCACGGAGCCATTACCACCACTGGCCGGTTTTTTGTTCTCTCTCTTTTACATATTCCTAAGTTGTCTATGAATTTCTTTTTATGTTAGCCAGCTTACCGATCATGACTGCACAGTCTCATTTTATGCTTCTTCTTGCTCCGTGCAGGATCGTCATACCAGCGCCCTAATTGGTCATGGTTGTAAGCGTGGGTCAATTACATGGACTGTCTCCATCTGCCTTCTTCTGCTACTGGATTTGCTTGCGTGGGTGTGTCTTCCTCTTTCTTCTTCTTTGGATAATCTATGACATCGTCGGCTTGGTCATCTGTCTCGTGATCGTTTGAGTACTTTAGTTCGTAGTGGTGTCCTAGGTCGGCTTGGTTCGGAATCAACGGCAGCTATGCCTTGCGATCCCGGTTAGTTGGTTGAGTCAGCTCCCACTGGTTCGGCTAGAGGGTTTGAAAGCTTTGAACTTCCATTCGATGGTTCGGGCTCAGCAGAAGCTTATCGGTTTGAGTCAGCATTGGCTGAAGGCACAGGGTCCGAAGGAGAGTTTGCCCTTCGCTCGCCTGAGATCGTTGGTTCTTAGCCACTAGGTTCGTAATCAAAAGATTGAAATGGAGATGGAGGGAGGCATCGAAAGCATTAGTCGGGTAGTTGCTGCCGGAGAAAGGAGGTTACCTGGGACTGGAAGTGAAGCAATTGGCCAGGTATTTACGTTGGGTACAGGTTGAAGGAAAGCTGATGGTTCTGCACCTACATTCGTGGGTTCAGGCTGCCTATTATCTACGTCATAACAAGTGGGTCTCCCAGCTTTCAAAGGATAGCTTTGGAAGAGAATGCATTGGGAATGGTGATGCCGGAAGATATGGACTTGGAAAAGTGGGCTCACCAGCAGAGGAAAGCTTATCTGGTTGAGTCGATCCCAGAGAATGGATTAGTTGAGAGCTCAGATGGTGCCACCAACCCAGCCAGTGGAAGCGGGGCTGTTTTCTTTTCAAAGAAGTGTAGGGGGCGAAGGAGGAGAGGGAAGGTGGGGAAGGAAGCGAATGGAGTCTTACTGAACCGCCGGGATTGATATGATACTACGGTTCAAAGCTTCCGAACGAACTAGCTAGATCTGGATCTGCGGAACCTGAGGCATAAGGAAAGAAGCAAGCTTGGGTGCTTTCTTTCTTTTCGCTTGTGGCATGATATGTAGTACAGTCGGCTGAACACAAACCCAATCGAAGTGAAACTCCCCTTTCCTTCGAAAGGTAGGAGCGAAAATCCGGCTCGGTTGGGGTAGACCCAGGGGAAGAGCTGTGCACAAAGGTTTGAACCATGGGCAGGGACGGCGAACAACAACAGGAGAGCACTCGGTGTAGGTCTTTCCTTGATCCTAATAAAGGCTCAGTGGCTCGGCTTGGGAGCAGGGCTGTACGCAAAGAGGGCTATATTTGGGCTATTGAACAGGCTCGCGCTTCGGTCTAGGCTTGGCTCTCAGCTCGTTCGATTAGGCTCGGGGAAGGAGGGCTCAAGTCTTAGGTGCTTGATCTTGCAGGCGTAGTTGGTCTGTGTTTGTTTCCTTGGTCGGTCTCTCTTCTTCGCCCCCGTTTAGTACTCAAAAAAAGGGGCGTGCTTGGTTGCCCTAAGTGGGGAATCCTCCCTTGACACTCATAGGTCGAGTTTCGGCTCGATTGACGGGGATAAGACTACGTGGTTAAAGAAGACCACCTCTATGCGAGATTGCTGTTAGAATAGAAGCATCGGCCCGGGCCAATATGCGGATTGCTGGGAGTATAGTGCGTATTCATTTGCTAAGGAATTCGTTTATGGAGCGCCAGCTCGTTGCGATCCTGCCGCGGCGTCAGCAGTCACCGGTGATTCCGCGAAAGACAAGATAGGCCAGCCAGCCGGGAAGGCCTCGATTCATGCCTCGTTCTTGCTTGCTCATAAAACCTTCCCTCTAGTCCTTGCTACTGTTCTCTAAGTCAGATTCGAAGCTCTTTGATATCATTTCGAGGTTGAGGATTTGGCTTTAGATTGATTTATTGATAAATATATAAGATAAGTATTTGAGAATGAAACTTCCTTTTCCAGTTCTAGACTATTTGCTACTATTGGAATTTACCATTGCTGTAGTAGTACGCTCTGGCTAGTGTAAAAATGTCTGATTGTGAATGAGCGAGTCATTTTGGTACTATGATTCTCCTACTTCATATGTGGGCTTACCGGGCTAAGCTAATCATTGGATACTAAAAACTTTCGATCTAAGCCACTTTTCGTTAGCGGGAAATCGACACACATTGATATAGGATGTTGGCGGGACGATGCCCATCTGTATCATCCTTTGTTTGACCAACTGTGTAATCTCAACATAGGTGTCACCTGCCATTGCTGGATCAGCGATTTCGCCTTTCCTCGGGTCATGAATGAAACCAGCAGCCTTTGAACTCCCCTTTTATTCAGAAGTTTAGTAAAGACCCGCGAATGAACCCGAATCCTTGATCTTTCCGCTGATGCACCACCTCCCCACGTAAAGTTGTTAGGTCATGAAGAAGCTATTCGACCTGCCCCACCTACCTCTCTTTCTCTAGTCGTAATTCCATTAGTGTTTGGACGGCTATACCATTCGTGGATGGTCGAGCTGATTCCATCTCCTACTAGCTAGCCCCCTTGTCATCGAGTGTATTATCCATGCCACCCATGCGATCGCTCTCCACCCGTGACTCCCTCCCCACTTGACTCATTTGATTCAATACACGATTCCATCCCACCACCCGATCGATCCTTTCCACCTATGGGAGTGGGACCACGAAACAGCTATCCGCCGTCCATTGAAAGAGATTCCACAGCTGATGAACTCATACTATCATCTTGACTTCCTTTCTACGGGTAAAGAATGAGTCCTACCCGCGTCCTACGTTTCCCACCAGCCCTTGAAGCTGTGGTATCTCCACCCCTTATGGATGGATCAATCGATCTTTTATCCCCTTTTTTCCCACCCGACCTTTAGAATAAAGTTGGAGAGGAAGATACTGAAAGTTACTCCATTCATCTTCTCTTAAACGAAGGTATTCGTGCTTATGGATACGACTACTATACATATGACCAGCAACGAAAAAAATAAATGCAATAATAAATAACTAAAAAAAAATTAGAAAAGCGAAAAAGAGTTCTAATAGTTAAAAAAATAAAAAGAAGAAAATGGTTTCTAAAGGTCTCAAAAGAAAAAACAAGAGGTGAAGAGAGTATTTGAGTTACTGGCTGGTCTGAATTCAGAGTTTGAACCCATCCGTGCTCAGATTCTTGGGAATAAAACTCTGCCATCCCTGAATGGAGTTTATGCTCTTCTTCAGAGGGACGAGCGGCGTCGAGCAGCGATGCAGCCTCTGATGCCTATACCTGAGAGATCTGCCTTAGTCTCTGACTCCAAGGGACAAGGTGGTAGAGGCCGTGGTGGTCGTGGTGACTCAGGGGGGCGCGGCAGGGGACGTTCCTCAGGAGAAAGGAAGTGCACGTATTGTGGTAGGACTAACCACACCAGATAAATTTGTTGGGACTTGCATGGTAAGCCTGCAAGTGCCCATAACGCATCTACGACATCGGGTGACCAGCATGCTGTTCCGCCTCCAGCCCATGAAACTCCACCGGCGTCTACTGAAGGTGATGTCGTCCAGCTTCCCCGTGATGAGTATAATGCCATGATGCACGAGATGATACTTTTGAAGAGTACGTCTTCCACTCGAGCTACCTCCTTAGCTCAGTCAGGTACATCAACTTCCACCTCGGCCTATCATGTATCCCATGCTTCTTCCTCTAGTCCCTGGGTGATCGACTCAGGGGCTACTGACCATATGTCTGGTACGTCACATCTATTCCCTTCATTAGTTCCTGTTTCTGAAAAAGGGAAGGTAAGAAGAAGCACGATGGAAGCCTACGACTTTGCATAGACTATCGGGCATTGAACAAGGTCTTCGATGATTTCATGTGCTCATGAACGAACAGGCTCTCATTCGCTTTCTAATATCCCATCGCTCGAAATCCTACGCGTAACCTTTTCAAGCAACTCGCTTTCGCCCCTCTCCGTCCATCACCTTCTCGAGCTTATGGTCTCAAAACCCCAACCTCTGTCTTCGGCCAATAAATAGTCTTTCCATTCATCCATCCATCCCCTCTCTCTGTAGGGCTACTGCGTGACAGGAGCGAAGCGGTGAAAGGGAGCAGGCAATAAAGAACTTCTTCCCAAACTAAGAACAACGAGGGCTTCCTAACTGAAGTCCTTCCTCTCACACTCACTTAAAGTAGGGGTCTGCTCTGCTTTTTGGGCGCTATACCCTATGATGGTCTGCTGGCCAACAACCATAAACAATAAGTCTTTTTAGCTCTGGGCAATAAATAGTAACTATCACCTCAGGGAAGATTTTTTGAGTTTGAGGCGCTGTCAGCTACTTCTCTCGTCTCTGCGGGTCGTCTGGTCCATTGTCTATGGGCTTCTCTCGTGTCATTGGGAACTTTCCCCTATGCTCAACTCACTATAAGTATATATAGAATGGGAAAGAAAGCCAACCATCGGATTTGGAATAGCCATCAACCGGACCAATCGATCAAGAAAGCAATAGCAACCTCTCCTTTAACAGGCCCAACGCCTCGCCTAAGCCTTCCCCAGGAAAGAGTCCACGATCTCAATAGTGACTTTCGGAGGATGGAACTAACAATGTTAGAATCTTTATGGAGCAGGAGGAGCCAAAAAACGTGAGCGCCTCGCGCGATACGGCTTTTGGCTGGAACACAAATGACTTTTTGGTTATTGCATTCCATCTCAAGCTGATCGATCTCCTCCAATTCGATGGAATGTCCCGGTTTTTCCGTAAATAGAGTTGGAGGGAAAAGCTCGAATCGTCACCTCGCCTATCATACTCACTTAGGAATTAACCACTGAACGGCCCCTGGCTTTCCTATTGATCAAAGGCGTGAGAAAGATAGAAAGAGGAGTGTATCGATGATTAGTACTCCTCTGATCCGGTTGTCGACCACAGAAAGCTGAACAGGTCATTGATCCTGACATCATCAACATCGACAGCTGGGGAGTGGTTTTTTCTGGGCTGGTGGGGGCCGGGCAAGGATAGGAGTTCAACCACTCTTCCATGGATAGGGTACGGAGCGAACTCTTTGTTGGATGTGGCTGGACGCTTTAACCTATTATCTGTCTGTCATCAAGATCCGCCGCTTCATGGTTTGAGGCCTCAAGAATCCAGGGTCGAAAAGGGGGAAGAAAGGGAGGGAACAATGAAAGGCCGGATAGACCTCGACGAGAGCAGAGCCGACTTAGTTGTATTTTAGCCGCTCCTTGCGACTCTTTATAGTTATTACTGTTTCCATTACCGGAGGCTTCCTCCCCCTCGTAATTATACTTTTGACAGACTAACACCTTTAGAGCTCTCGCTCTCCGCAATGAAAGCCTCCATTCATTCCTTTATTCGTTTCATGACCCAACCACTTCGTGGGGGGAATCGGATTAATCAACTGGTCGCGGGGAGGATATGACAGCAGCGGCGGGCTAGCAATTCTTTTCCATCCCTTCCAATATCTCCTTCTGAGGAGGTCGACGTTTGCGGCATCTCCAGATTCACTTCTTCTTCTGGCATAGGTGGGACGGATAGGACATTTCCTATATCTGGTTCCACGCCTGCACGTCGATTCCATTCCTCGTTCATGTCCAGCCTTTCTTCCGGCCGGTGGTTGAGAACACCGGAGATCGTGGTGGCGAGGAAGAGGCAGGTCGTGGTGGGATGCTCTCATCAGCTTCTAGGGCAGGAAGGTAGATCCTGGAGAAGAGGCAGATGGTTGGGTAAGCTGGATAACTAGGCGTATATAGTGGGCTCACCAACACCAAAAGTCTTCGTAGTAGAGTCCTCAGTACCTAGTAGTTAGTTGCGCCTTGGCCTCCCAGTGCCCCCGGCCCGGGCCCCCCTGCTCCTTTATTTCGGTTTACAGAGTCAAATCTGCTGGATTTGACTACTGCATCAACCAACTCAACTTCGACTGCGACTGCTACTGAACCGACCGGCTAAGCTACCTATGAACTTTACGTTGCCCAAGTTCCGCCGCTGTAGAATTCGGAACTCGTCTGGGTCAAATTCCAAGACCATAGACTTGGCCCGTGCCTCGGGTGCTTTTGCTACTCATGCCGCTGGAACAATGACAACGAGCTCTGGGGATCCGTTTCCGTATACGCCGCAAGGTTACCAACTATCTCTGCCTCTGCCCCCGCTTTGAGGGCTGCTTTCTCTCTGGCTTCTGTTTCTGGTGGTACCTCAGCCTCCTCCTACTATTTCCGGCCACTACCGCAGCCCCCATGGGGGGAATAGGAAGACGGCGCACTCTTAGCTTATAGCAGGTATATTTCGTATAGCAAAATCTTTTGAGAGGAGAAAGACTAGAAAGGTGTTAGATTGATAAATCAACTACTTTAGATGGCGAAATCTACATCCTACATGTTCATTTCTCCCCGTCCACAACTCATTTCTACATCTCTGCGTGGTATTTGTCAGTGGCCAGCTCCTTCATCGGTTTCAATCTCGGCTATGTACTCCGCTTCTGCTTCCACTGCTGCCGATTATGAAGCTGGATATGCAATTGGATCTGAGTAAACGCGTGAAACTACTGTCTCTTTTGGCTCTGCGAATAGATCGATTGGTTCACGTTCATAACCCTGGTCAGCTGAATATGTATCTGTGCGAATGGTCAAATTGCTTTTGCTTCTCCAGCCAAAGAAGCTTATGCCTCTACTTCTGACTCTACCGCGGCTAGCTCTGTCTACGAAGCTATGCCCCTGGTTTATATGGTGATGTAACCGCTGCCCCTACCTCTCGAGGTAATAGCAAAGAAACAGGTTATCTTGGTTAAAGGTAAGCAGCTGAATCCGCTCCTGCTGTTGGGTAAACGCGTAGTTCCGGCCTAGACCGGACCTCCTTTCGTTCTACATTAGCGTGATAGGTGGAGGCGGGCACAAAGTTTGAGGGGGGGAGGGCACACAACGGCAAGTAACGGTTTTGCAAAAGAAGAAACCATCATCCCACTCATATGTACTTTTGGTTCTTCATTCCATCCGTCTTTCCCGAGAGTGATTCGTATACACTACCCGTGCTTCATTCCCCGAACCACAGATGAATATTCAATCGCGTATTCACCCTTACCCACCCTGGTTTGATATGCGCGTAATACCAATATCTATATATACATTTGTGATGGAAAATGCCACATTTAGTACCGAATCGGCTGAAGCCACTGGTGAAGGTGTTATTGAATCCGCTACTGGGGACTGTCTGGGTTACCATTGATACACAAAGTGAGTGCTCTGTCGCCGTGGTAATGAACTATAGGTGATAAGGGAGGCTGCGGTAGTGCGAGATTGACGTTCCTCCCTCAGCAGCTGGATAAATCAATCATAGTGAATATACCGATCCGGATCCGGACAAGGCCTATACTTCTCTATCAAACCTTTCTCATTCTCGGCTAGACACCCTGCCAAACAAATTCTCACGGGCGGAACACCCTTTATCTTGACGGCGGTGGAGGGGACGACTACTAAACGGCATAATCACGAGGGGAGGGGGTGTAAGGGCTTAACGATTCACTCGAATGAAAGGTGGGGCATGAAAGACTATGGTGGAATCCCCCATCTCCCGATCGAGCAGCTTCATAACCTGGTATAAGGTCTACCAACTATTCTTTGGATCTCAGATGAAGGTTCTTAATCCTTTTCTCACAGGCAGTATAGAGCCTGATGTTGATTGATCAGTGAGGCCCTCGGCAAATGCTCTCTCTCAAGGCCGGATGATTACTGTTGATTGGAAGGTCCGGGACGACAATGAATAGAAAAGCAAAAAAGGGGCAAGTGGAACTTCATTGGAGGATGGTTGTGCATCCCTTGAGCGCGTAATCAAGCAGTTCTTTCCGGCTCCTGTATCAGATGACATTTAGTGCTCGCCCGTCCACGGGAAAGCTTTTCGAAGTAAACTAGTGGCGTTGAACCGAGAAGCATTGTTGTTGTTGCGTATGGCAACGCGGCCACCAGTTCAGTGTTCTTCTCCGGCGATGAAAACATTGCTGCACTGGACCAAGTCTTTGTAGAATGATGAGCGTTCGGTCCATGCCTCAAAGATGGAAGGGGATTCCCCAACAGGCGCCGGGTGTAGCTACACTACCGACTTCTGATTGACTACTAATCTGATGTTTGAGATGCGGGAGCCCTCGTCGGGAAATCAGAACAAGGCTTTAGCAATCAATCAAACAAAGGATACAAGAATGACATGCTGAAGTTAATAGAATCTTGTTATGAGACGACCTGCTACTCCGATCCCCTCCAATCCCTTTTTCCGTTATCGTCTTTCCCGGACGGTTGGATGCTTATCGGCTTGAGAGGTTGATCCACCACTGCCGAACGAGCATGTCTTATTCCCACCCGACTCGCCGATGGAAATAGCTATCTCTCATCTACCCCCATATTCGGCCGTAAAGAAGGGGCCTCATCCGCGGTCCGGCTGGTTCACGTAAAAGAAAAGGTGGCGGGGTCGATGTCAGTATCCGACCAAAACCCTTTCGTTCGAGGGTATTCCTACCCGTGAGATACAGATGCCGTAAGGGAAGAGATGTCAACTAGCTTTCCCCTCCCCACTAGAAGTTGTTGATACGTCCCCCTCTTCTCCAGAATTCGATAAGGCGGCACT